CCTCTAAGATCCGATAGTAATAGTATGGTCGAACGATTCATTTTTGAATCGTTCGACCATACTATCCATTTTTATTATTGTAATCTAGAAAGATACAAACTGAATCTAGATCAATCTACAATATGTATATGGATCTTCATAAAGGTTAATATCAATTAAATATATGGAATGTACATAGTATCTCAATTCTATTTCTTTGCTTCATCTATTTGTTTCCTTTATCTATTTGATTTTTGTTGATTCCAATCAATCTGAAATAATCGCGAGGCAACTCTTATTATTTTCTAATTTATAGAAAATTAGAAAGGGGTTATCCTATCGATTTTGAATCCTTCAGCCATGATAGCAAACGCGTCAATAAAGCACAGCAGAAATAAAAGCCAATACAATTTCGGAATGAAGATATTTTTATTAATTCAATTTTTTAATTCCAAATTGAATTAAATTAATGAATTCAATATATTAAATAATTAATAAAGATTATTTATGCTTTGCAAAACGATCTATAAAAAATCTATAAAAAAGTGATACAATTTGATTCCCCAACTCAATTCGTAGTATCTCTAGAGTCCACTCCTTCCCCATATTACGAGTGAAAGGGAAAATGTAAAGACTACCATTAACGCAGCCCAAGCGAGACTTACTATATCCATGTGAATTATGTCCCCTATCTCTCTGAATATGAAGGAATTATTCCATTAGTGTTTATTAATAATAGTGGAATCACTGGTGCAGAGTCAAAAGGGGATTCTGACCCAACACCCTCGATCAAAGACTCCAATAAATATGAAAAATGAAACTGCAGTTACGCTTTTCTTTTGAAGTATCAAAGGGAATGCTACTAATATATATATGTAGGAATACTGATACCTATTCTTTATTTTTCTTGTCCTTCATTATCATTAAGTAAAAGAAAAAAGCCAATTATCCATCCAATCTAATTCAAGACCCGGCCAGTAGACACGACATTAGTAATGGAAAAAAATCGGTAACTCTTTATTTGATATGATAGCCCTTCCACTACTATAATCTTTCCTTGAATCCTAAATACAACGAGTTACGGCACTTTAATTTAAAGAAGGGAACCCCCAGCTGTTTCCAATCAAGAAAGTCTCAAGACTACGCGTGTTTTGCTGGGAAAAATTCGGCGAGTTATAACAGCAAAGGGGAATAAAGAATAAGGGATTTCGAGTCTTGTCTTTTGTTAATCAGGCGACACCCAGATTTGAACTGGGGAAAAAGGATTTGCAGTCCCCCACCTTACCGCTCGGCCATGCCGCCAAAACCAAATAGATGAAATATTCCCCTTTATTTGTTATTTGTTTTTTTGGGGGGGGCCGGCGCCTTCCCTTCAATTAATTTTATAGTATCCCAAAACACCCAATATCTAAATACCTCTCTTTTCTATTAAAAAATAAAAAACAAAATGGGAATTTTTTTCAGTTACAAAAGCAAAAATTCAGAACAAATTGGAACCATTAACTATATGACTGTAAATTCATGACCCACTCTTGGATTTACATCTCAAATTGTCTTTACCTAATGATAAATGATATAAGAAAATCAAAATTGATATATAACTAATCAGTCTTGATTTTTTTATTGAAAAAAAAACCTTCTCAAATCAATTTCAATTATAATGTCAATTATTAGTATATGTAAACCCCAAACATAAGTTGTGTTCCACAGTTAGCTTATGGGGTATATTATTTGTGTATGATGCCTGTTTATAGGGAATAGGCGGACACCTGTCGTACTGCAATTTAGATTGATTAGATTGAAGAGAAAATAGAAATTTTGATAGAGTACCGCATGTGCTGTCCCGAGTAGAAGTATGCAATAAAGGAGAGCGGTGTATGGATAGATAGCTATAGCAGCGCGGGTTTAATAAATACAAGCCTTCTTATGCACTTCAATCGTATTCTAAAAATAAAAATTCTACGAAAAAAAGAAAAAGGAGTTCTCTGCAAATCATTTTTGGAACAATGGAATTCACGAAAGAGTTAAGTACTCAAAAAATTAACTTTCTATTGTTATATTGTTTCTGATTATTATGTCTTTATCTCCGTGAATGGATCAAATCCCGAATCCATTTATTTTTCTGATATCCAATCGGATTGGAATATGTAATATCATAATAATGGTATCAAGTGAATTTTCTATTCTAGACAAAATAAAAAAACTCCATAATTCTAAGTGGAATTTATCAATTTCTTTCCGTTTGGATCTGTCTCTTAGAAATTCCAATTTAACATTTAACTAAGTCTAAAATTAAGTCTAAAATCATCTTTTTTCCTCCGTTCATACGTATTTCATACATTCCATATATATGGAGTTGGGTAAAATTTCATGTGATTCAGTAAACAGAATCGAAATTCCATCATTGCTAGATCGATTCATATGATTCAATGCAGAATGAGAAAAGAATGGGATTTTTTGATAAATGGGAAATTCAAAATGCTCGGTGACGGAAATGCGGGAATGTCTACAATACCCGGGT